AGTTTCGTTCAAATTTATTAATCATTTTTACTTTGATTTTGACTAACTGTTTTTACGTAAATGATAAGTAGAAAGGCAGTAGGCACGAGAACGAACAATGCAGTAGCAATAAATGCAAGAATATTTACTTCCATAATCTAATCGTTTTTTTATTTGAATTTTATTTCACAATAACTCGGGATTTAATCCCATAGAGATGATAAACCTTTTGCCTGTAAATTCAATGGATGAATTCCCTCTTGATGGTATTGAATCGAATCAATCATCAATATTATAAATAACAATATCTGAGCTATCAAATCAACTCATCGTCGAGAATTGAATAGTATACCATAGGAAGACCTTTTATCCACACCGAATCAAATCAAAAATGGGATTCCTGATCCAATCAAGAATTTTTTATTCACTGTTCCGTTCTTTCTTTTCGATAACCTACCCTACGCCTTTCTTGTATCATTATCCGATGAAGTATCATCGGACGACCCTTCCACTCCCATTAGCCCCAAACCAAAATAAACAATAGAGGTGAAATGGAAAAAGAAAGAGGTTAAGTTCTAAACTCTTTTTTTTTTTAATGATCTAATTTTCTTTGAAGACAAAGGCGTGTGGTAAAGATGAATCCGAGTAGAAAGTTCTATTAATTAATAGTAGTGTTTTCGATGTCGATGGGACTCCGAAAATACAATAAATCAAAAAAAGGGAGGAAATCTTATTCATTCCTTCTCTAAGAAAGGTGCTATTGTGGGACGATCTTTATCTTTCTTTTATGCTCTTTCCTCAGATTATTATATTAGGACTAGGACACATATATCAAAAGTTCAGTGTGCAATTTTAATAAAATAGATTGTTCAAATTCAAATTAGTAAATTTACTAATTGAGGTTACCCAAAATCAGAACCAAAACCTGAGATAATGGCATTTGGAAACGTAGCTCATGGGGGGCATTAGATTCCCTTTATTTTGGGTCATATAAGAAAGAAATTCCATTTGTGTATGTGCTACCAAGAACCCTGTGGTACTCTCTTCTCTGTCCATATTCCATTATGAACAATAGAAAAAGAAGACCCAATATATCTTGGAATCCTGAATATAATGCTACCAACGATTGTACTAATTCAAATATATCTTTATACCATAAATCGGTACTCGTTGCAGTACCGAAAATTTGCATCTATTTGTTTGATGATGAGAAATACGAAAGAAAATAAAAAAAAGAAACCCTTTTTCTTGGGAATGAGATTCTGCCCTGCCCCTTGGCCTATCTTTCACAGAAAAGAGAGAGTTTAATTGATGGATTTATTGGATTCGTCGGGACTGACGGGGCTCGAACCCGTAGCTTCCGCCTTGACAGGGCGGTGCTCTAACCAATTGAACTACAATCCCAGGGAAATTAAGGGATATAGCAGAAAATTTGACTCCTACGTATCAGGTATTTCGGAAGGATAAGAGGTTATACCTTCTCCTGGTAGATTGACGAATTGTTGGGCCGAGCTGGATTTGAACCAGCGTAGACATATTGCCAACGAATTTACAGTCCGTCCCCATTAACCGCTCGGGCATCGACCCAGGAAGAATCCTTTTTAGACTTATTGGGAATCCATGATCAACTTCCTTTTGTAGTACCCTACCCCCAGGGGAAGTCGAATCCCCGCCGCCTCCTTGAAAGAGAGATGTCCTGGACCGCTAGACGATGGGGGCGTGAGAGACATACTAATTGATTAGCCGCCATCATACTAGACTATGATCATAACATAATATCAACCTTTCAAATTGTCAATATAAATAGAATGGAATAGCATGATTCGATCCAAGCTCTATTTTCATTATTTCATAAAATTTTTTTGATTCGTTATTTATGAATTATTCATTATAATTGCCATGCATTATATTAAATATAATATTTTTAAATACAAATAGATATATATAGATTATATAGAACTAAATCTATAATTATATCTATAATTATCTTAATTTAATTTATATTAAATAATAATAAAATAGAAAATTTCTAGTACGAAAAATACGATTCCGCCCGGAATGGAATAATTTGTCGAAAAAGAGGGGGTTTAATTCCATTTCTTACACTTTCTGGTTCATTTATTGTATTGTTAAGATATGCCTAGCTCACACTAAGCTAGGAGATTAATAAACGATAAATATGAGAAGAGAGGTCAAGATAAGTTATTGAAAATTGTTTTTCTCGAATTATATAATTCTAATCGAATTAGTAAAATTCTAATTTAGTTCAGAGGACAAGTCGAATTTATGATTCTAGAAAAGAGCTTGAATCTAGATCAAATTGGTAGGTGTACATGTATCAATGAAGCGAATTTCGTTCTCATGGAAATAAAATTGAAATAAAGTCAATAAACGAAAAACAATTAAGGTGGGCCTTGAAACAAGTCATTGCATTTTTCTATACTTGCTAGGGAAATCTATTCTCTTATTCAAGAATAAGCCACTAACTAGCCACTATGAATCTACTGCATGTACTTAGTGT